TGACATGGTTTCATTAATGAAAATTGTTTGATGTAATGAGTAAATAGGCTCTTTCGCCGTTCAAGAATTCTTGTTTAGGCAGTTCATATCATCCATACATAGTGTTTTGATCTAAGATTTCAATTCTTCCATCTTTCTGCAGTAGCATATTGTTCCATGGAGCTAAGATCCAAAATATGGAATAAACAAGTATTTCCACGACTCTACCACCTGACCAATTCTGTTCCACTTAATCCTTTTTTTTCATGGCCACATATCTTTATTTTATGGCTAAGGAATGGGAAATCTTTCTCCTGTTACATGAATCAAATGTTTCATTTCATCTGGGAAAAGCCATCTCTTTCTCAACAATGTCTTTGTCATTTGATCCAATAACGTTCCGTTAGATAGGAACAGATTTGATAAATACTGATAACTCTCAGATAGAGTATTAGAACGGAAAGATCCATTAGATAATGAACTATTGGTTCTAAGCCATCTGTGGCGATGAATCAACAGTTCGAAGTGCTTTTCTTGCGTATTCTTGATGAACCAGCGTTTATACATAGATGTAGGAGGATTTGTTTTTGTTTGGGAAGTAATAAGCCCCTTTAACATCTCTTCATCTGCAAAGAATTCTCGACGGGAAAACACAGAGACAAAGGACTGATCTTTGAATAGGAAAAAGAATGGATCCGCAGGATCCCAAATGAATTGGCTTATTCGAAAAAAGCCTTGTTCTTTGGAAGATCTATTTCGTGTCTGGTACTGCACGGTTCCACTTTGCAAGAACTCTGAATCATTCTCTTGAAGCTCATCCTCTTTATGATAAATGATCCGCTTGCCCCGAAATGACCCGGCCCAATAAGGAAATCCCAATTCAGTGGGCCTTTCGATACAATCAAATAGATTGCCATAAGGGCGCCATATTCTAGGAGCCCAAACTATGTGATTGAATAAATCCTCCTCCATCTGTTGTGAGTCGAAGGCTCCTTCCCCTTCTTCAGACTCCGATTCGTATTTTTCATTCTGATCAACGATAGAACAAGATCCATTTTGCATCATATCTAACTGATTCCTTGGTTCGGACCGAAGAAGTAGTGTCACTCGATTATTATCAAACTGGCTGCAATCTTTTTCTGTCCGTGAGGATCCCGCCAGAGCGCCTTCTACTTCTAATAGGCCATGAACTAGATCAGAATCATTCTCAACGAAGCCATAAGAAGTGATCCAATTTTTTTCATTGGGTCCGGATGAAGACCAAAGATCTTGAGCGACCGATCCGGCAGAACAACTCAAAAGATAAAGAAGTATCGTTAATTTCTTCATGCTCGTTCCAAGTTCGAAGTACCATTTGTACAAATAAGAATCCCCTTCCTTACATGATTTCTTCTTCATATAGATAGATATAGGATCTATGGGGCAATTACTTAGAAGTACATTTTGTGCAACAGTCCTTCCTATCTGATAGAAAAGGATCTCATGATCCTGAACCGATCTTACCTGGGATCGCAAATCCCAAGTTTGTCTATGAAGAGCCGATCTAATTGTATTAGTTTCTATAATTGATTTCTTCTGTGTAATACTAATTGATAGGGCCTCATTGATAAGTGCTACAAGATCTCGTGCATTGAAACCCATGGTTATGGACCCGAATCCATTAGTATGGAACATTTTATTTTCCAAGTGAAATCCTCTAGTATAGGAAAGAATGAAAAAGTGCTTTCGTTGTTGTGGAATAAGAAGCCTTCGTATCTTAATACATGTATTTAATTTATTCGGAGCTATTAGAGCAGGATCCACTTTTTGGGGAATATGAGTCGAAGCAATAACAAGAATATTTCTAGTGGAACATCTTTCACAATCCCTGGAGAGATAGTTCTCTAATAGACCGAGGGATAAGTAATTCGACTCATGCACATACAGATCATGAATGTTTGGAATCCATATTATGCAAGGAGACATTGCTTTTGCTAATTCGAATTGAAGGGTGATATCAAATTCAAATCGGTCTATTTTTGGCGTCATAGACATAATAGTTAGCACATTCGTCATAGTTAGCAGCTCCGTATCAAGGTCATCATCAATATCGATATCGTCACTATCATCAATATCGATATCGTCACTATCATCAATATTGATATCGTCACTATCATCAAAATCGATATCGTCAATAGGATAACCTTTAGACTTATCATACAGGAACTTGTTTGGAAATACCGTAATGAAAGGAACATAGGAGTTTGTCGCTAGGTATTTGACCAAATAGGATCGTCCAGTTCCTATAGAACCTATCACTAAAATACCCCTAGAAGGAGATAGGGCTAAGCGGAGCGAAAAGGGTTTTCCGTAAGATGGGAAATGAAAACTATTAGCCCCACACGAGGTTTGTGAATAAGTGATTGTCTGATAATGAGCAAGGAATATCCTTCTTTCTGCTAAACAGGATCTATTGAACTCATAATTCATTAGATACTTTTTATGAATGTCAACTAAGTATCGTAAGTAAATTGATCCCGGT